GGGTGTTCTGAGTGAGTTATTTAAGCTTCACGCTTTTTTTCCTTTGAATTAAGATTCACTTATTAAGTTAAGTGGAGCCTTAAGTCAAATTCTTTTTATTTTATTTAGTTACATTTTTGTATTTGTAGCGAACAATTAGGTAGTTTATCGGAATCAAAGTAAAAATTCAAAAGAAGACCTTCTTTTTTCTTTGGTGACATAATCATAATATTTAATTGTAAATTGTAGAAAGAATCGTGCGGATAATTCTTTTTTTTTCTACCGATATTCCTGATTATTAATTAGGAAACCTCTAGCAACAAGAAAAAAAAAATGGTTCCTTCTTCAAAATTCAAATTGGGCAAGGCAAATAAAATAAACCGAAGGTCATCTTTCCTTCTTGCTTTGTATGTATAGTATATATAATTCAAATATAGAAAAGATAGATATAGAGTATCTTTTCTTTCTACTATATCTTCTTTTCTTTCGACTATATCTTCCGAGAATCTCTATTTTTACTAAGAATCCTGTTGTTGGATTGAATTCTAACGAATCCTTCGTGAATTTGTAAGAAACTCTTTCTTTTTTATTTATTAAAGAAAATAAAAATTCGATTCGAATTTGAAGACAAGAATAGAATAGATTATCATACGTATAGTTCTATATTTCATGTAGAAAGATAAAGAAGAATAAGTCTCATTTATTTAATTATCCATTCCTTACACTTATTATTTAATATATAGAGTCACTTCGATATACTCAATATAATTATATACGAATTATAATTATTCTAAGATATCTTTCTAACAATAACAGGTACAAATATTAAATCGAGGTACCCATTCTATGATAATTTTTAACAACTTACCCTCTTTCTTTGTGCCTTTAGTGGGCCTAGTATTTCCGGCAATTGCAATGGCTTCTTTATCTCTTCATGTTCAAAAAAACAAGATTTTTTAGATTCGATAGGTGCAAATCTTATCTATTTTTTTTCAAGACTTAGATATAGATAACACAGATATCTATTTAGTAGAATATGGCAGTTTCCTCCGAACATAGCTTTTATGTATGCGTAAATATATGGGTAAATAAATTATAGCAATTTTCAAATAGATCGGAATCGAGGTGGATGTAGGAAATGGAAAGTCAATGTATCTATATGTGGATATCTATAGGAGATCATATAAAAGGGATATTCTTATTTTAGACCTAACCAATTTGATCTAACCAATTAGATGAATTACTCCTAAAGGCTTACATTCGAATGACACTAGTTGATGAGAGTTACTTCGGAAACAAAAAAAACGAAAGTCAAATTCATTTGGACTATTTTCTCAATTCCAATAAAATGCAACTGGATCTAGTATGAGTTGTCGATCAGAACATATATGGATAGAACTTATAGTGGGGTCTCGAAAAATAAGTAATTTCTGCTGGGCCTTTATCCTTTTTTTAGGTTCACTAGGATTCGTATTAGTTGGATCTTCCAGTTATCTCGGTAAGAATTTGATATCTTTAGTTCCGTCTCAACAAATTCTTTTTTTTCCACAAGGGATCGTGATGTCTTTCTACGGTATCGCAGGTCTCTTTATTAGTTCCTATTTGTGGTGCACAATCTCGTGGAATGTAGGTAGTGGCTATGATCGATTCGATAAAAAAGAAGGAATAGTGTGTATTTTTCGTTGGGGATTTCCTGGAAAAAATCGTCGCATCTTTCTACGATTTCGTATGAAAGATATTCAGTCCATCCGAATCGAAGTTAAAGAGGGTATTTATGCTCGTCGTGTCCTTTATATGGAAATCAAAGGACAGGGGGCCGTTCCCTTGACGCGTACTGATGAGAATTTGACTCCGCGTGAAATTGAGCAAAAAGCCGCCGAATTGGCCTATTTCTTGCGCGTACCGATTGAAGTATTTTGAAATGAACTTGAACTGAAGAAGAAATTCTTTCCCAGCGGCAGGGAAAAAATTCAAGAATTCTCTGTTCTTTCTTCAGCATAGCATAGCTTAATAAAATTTTTTCAGAACGTTCATTCGAGCCAAAGTATGCGTATATGGAACATCCATAAAACGAAATTTTTTTTGTATGCATAAAAAAGAATTTATGCGTATGGAAATCCACTCAACTCAATTTAGTAAAAAACAAGTAACAGTAACAAATCGAAATCCAATACTAGATTCATCTCGTATATCAAAACATTTCGGAATAAAGGATTTCTCCTTTTATTTTCAATATGAATTGATAGGTTAGATATAAATAGATCATATCTTGGAAATTCTCTCCCCTTTCTTTTGTCAATCGACTTTTCTTTTTTTTTTTATCTTTTCTTTTTCTTAATGATCAAAGGCAAAAGATTGCTTGGATCTCTTATAAGGATAACTTTTCTGTCTTGTTTTGCCACTCATTTTTGATCATTACATTAGGTTTTGAATTTATGATCGGTAGATCACAATATTCTTAATAAATCTCTCTCCATTTTTCCTGGACTAGAACTGTGGGGTAGCCGACCATTTTTTTTTTTTCGAAAGATTTTCTTTTTTGATAGAAAAGACAAAGGGAGTTCTTTTGGCTTAAAATCCGAATAATATTCATTACTTGCTTGAATTGGTTCTTTCAAGCATTTATCGAAAAGGGCTTCGAATTTGATCAATTCAATTGAGGTATCTGGAAACAATATTTTTTCTTATTTCTTCATTTGAAACGGGCTCTTATTCTATTTCTGTATTCTTTCGAAATTCAAGGACTAACTACTGAATCACAAATAAAAAAACAGGGAATAGATTAATAGGTCCGATGCCCTGTAATAGAACTTAGGGTTAATAGAAATAGTGGATCACATAGATTCAACAAATGAGGTGGGTTCATTAACAATTCAAAGATGAAAAAATGGTAAAAAAGAAAGCATTTCTTCCTCTTCTATATCTTACATCTATAGTATTTTTGCCCTGGTGGATCTCTCTCTCATTTAATAAAAGTCTTGCATTTTGGATTACTAATTGGTGGAATACTAGGCAATCCGAAACTTTTTTGACTGATATTCAAGAAAAGAGTATTCTAGAAAAATTCATAGAATTGGAAGAACTCTTACTCTTGGACGAAATGATAAAAGAATACCCGGAAACACATCTACAAACACTTCGTATAGGAATCCACAAAGAAACGATCCAATTGATCAAGATGCACAATGAGGATCATATCCATATGATTTTGCACTTATCGACAAATATAACCTCTTTCATTATTTTAAGTGGTTATTCTATTCTGGGTAATGAAGAACTTGCTATTCTTAACTCTTGGGTTCAAGAATTCCTATATAACTTAAGTGACACAATAAAAGCTTTTTCTATTCTTTTATTAACTGATTTATGTATCGGATTCCATTCGCCCCATGGTTGGGAACTAATGATTGGCTATTTCTACAAAGATTTTGGATTTGCTCACAACGATCAAATTATATCGGGTCTTGTTTCTACTTTTCCAGTCATTCTGGATACAATTTTAAAATATTGGATCTTCCGTTATTTAAATCGTGTATCTCCATCACTTGTAGTGATTTATCATTCAATGAATGACTGATCTAACTAGAATATTTGTTACTTTGTAACATAAGGTACATAAGCAAAGCATTTCCATTTTAAGACGTACTTACTCTTTCTACCCTACAGGGATTTTTCCTACTCCTGATATTCCAGTAAAATGATTTCAATAAAGTAAATAGCAGAATTGTGGATAGGGAACTATACAAGCGACCTACCTAATTTTATTGTAGAAATTTTCGGGATCAATGATTGGACCATGCAAACTAAAAACACCTTTTCTTGGATAAAGAAAGAGATTATTCGATCTATTTCCGTATCGCTGATGATATATATCATAGCTCGGACATCCATTTCAAATGCATATCCCATTTTTGCACAGCAGGGTTATGAAAATCCACGAGAAGCGACCGGACGTATTGTATGTGCCAATTGCCATTTAGCTAATAAGCCCGTGGATATTGAGGTTCCGCAAGCGGTACTTCCTGATACTGTATTTGAAGCAGTTGTTCGAATTCCTTATGATATGCAAGTTAAACAAGTTCTTGCTAATGGTAAAAGGGGAGGTTTGAATGTGGGGGCTGTTCTTATTTTACCTGAGGGATTTGAATTAGCGCCTCCCGATCGTATTTCGCCCGAGATGAAAGAAAAGATAGGCAATCTGTCTTTTCAGAGCTATCGCCCCAATAAAAAAAATATTCTTGTGATAGGTCCTGTTTCTGGTCAGAAATATAGTGAAGTCACCTTTCCTATTCTTTCCCCGGACCCCGCTACTAATAAAGATGTTCACTTCTTAAAATATCCCATATATGTAGGCGGGAACAGAGGAAGGGGTCAGATTTATCTCGATGGGAGCAAGAGTAACAATACAGTTTATAATGCTACAGCGGCTGGTGTAGTAAGTAAAATCATACGAAAAGAAAAAGGGGGGTACGAAATAACCATATCGGATGCGTCAGATGAACGTCAAGTGGTTGATATTATTCCACCAGGGCCAGAACTTCTTGTTTCCGAAGGCGAATCTATCAAACTTGATCAGCCATTAACGAGTAATCCTAATGTGGGTGGATTTGGTCAAGGAGATGCGGAAATAGTACTTCAAGATCCATTCCGTGTCCAAGGCCTTTTGTTCTTCTTGGCATCTGTTATTTTGGCACAAATATTTTTGGTTCTTAAGAAGAAACAGTTTGAGAAGGTTCAATTGTCCGAAATGAATTTCTAGATTCGCGGATTTCCAATATCAAATTCGTAAAAAGAATCAAATTTTTGTTTTGACAATTCAATTATATTATGTATGATTAAAAATTATGAAAAGCTTTTTGCTTGTTTCTATTCCAGATGTCGATATCGGGAATTATTTGTACCGCATTACTAGTCATCGTATGTATATTGTGAAAAAGATTATTTTACTTTATCCCTTCTTTTTTTTAAGCCAAATTCGAGCGGTGTCACTAGGTCACTCTTGTGAGATTGAAATGTCATAG